AAGATATTATATAATAATAGATAGAAATTGAATGATATAGAATCTAGTCTATCTGTTTCTATCTATGAAAAAAGATAAGATATTATATAATAATAGATAGAAATTGAATGATATAGAAACTAGTCTATCTGTTTCTATCTATGAAAAAAGATAAGATATTATATAATAATAGATAGAAATTGAATGATATAGAATCTAGTCTATCTGTTTCTATCTATGAAAAAAGATAAGATATTATATAATAATAGATAGAAATTGAATGATATAGAAACTAGTCTATCTGTTTCTATCTATGAAAAAAGGGAAGATAAGATATTATATAATAATAGATAGAAATTGAATGATATAGAATCTAGTCTATCTGTTTCTATCTATGAAAAAAGATAAGATATTATATAATAATAGATAGAAATTGAATGATATAGAAACTAGTCTATCTGTTTCTATCTATGAAAAAAGGGAAGATAAGATATTATATAATAATAGATAGAAATTGAATGATATAGAATCTAGTCTATCTGTTTCTATCTATGAAAAAAGGGAAGATATATAATAATAGAGAGAAATTGAATGATATAGAAACTAGTCTATCTGTTTCTATCTATGAAAAAAGGGAAGATATATAATAATAGAGAGAAATTGAATGATATAGAAACTAGTCTATCTGTTTCTATCTATGAAAAAAGGGAAGATATATAATAATAGAGAGAAATTGAATGATATGGAAATAGCATAGTAATACAATAGCACTAGAAAAGAAAAAAGAAATATATATATAGAAATTGAACGATATAGAAATAGCATAGTAATGCAATAGCACTAGAAAATCAAAAACAAAAAAGGGGGTCTGCGATGATTTTAAAATCTTTTCTATTGGGTAATCCGGTATCCTTATGCATGAAAATAATCAATTCGGTCGTTGTGGTCGGACTTTATTATGGATTTTTGACCACATTCTCCATAGGGCCCTCTTATCTCTTCCTTCTCCGAGCTCGGGTTATGGAAGAAGAAGAAGGAACCGAGAAGTTGGTATCAGCAACAACTGGGTTTATTATGGGACAACTTATGATGTTCATATCGATCTATTATGCGCCTCTGTATTTAGCATTGGATAGACCTCATACAATAACTGTCCTGGTTCTACCGTATCTTTTGTTTCATTTCTTCTGGGAAGAAGAAATACAATTTTTTGAGTATACTAACAGAAACAGAAATTCAATACAGAATTTCAGCGTTCGACGTGTATTCTTGAATAATCTCATTTTTCAATTAGTCAATCAATTCCTTTTACCAAGTTCAGCGTTAGCCAGATTAGTCAACGTTTCTATGTTTCAATGCAAGAACAAGATGTTATTTGTAACAAGTAGTTTTGTTGGTTGGTTAATTGGTCACATTTTCTTCATGAAATGGGTTGGGTTGGTATTATTTTGGATACGGAAAATGAATTCTATTTGGAGACGGAAAATGAATTCTATTAGGCTGAAGAATAAGTACATTCTACTTTGTAAGTACTATGTGTCAGGGTTGTTTTTAAGATCTAAAGATCAACTCTTTGTTATTATCTTATTAATCACCAATATCTACTATTTAGGCAGAATACCGTTGCCTGCTTCGACTAGGAGAGTGCCAGAAAACTTAGAATTCAAAAAATGGCAGCGAACGCGGCAAATAAATAAAAACTACCTCTTTTGGTTCGAAGAACAAATAGTAAACCTTCTGTTCGACTATCAACAATGGAATCGTCCATTACGATATATAAAAAATAATAACTTTGAAAAACCAGTAATAGATGAAATGTCACAATATTTTTTTCGCATACGTCCAGGTTATGGAAAACGAAGAATATCTTTGACACACCCACCCGATTTGTTAGCTCTTTGGAAAAGGATGCAGAGAAATCTCACGTTTTGGCCTAATCAAATAGACCCAAAAAGACTAAGACTATGGGGTTCCGATCCCTCTTGGAAACCCAAGAGGGATTGGGTTTTTATCAACAGAAAAAAAAGGAAGAAAATGCGCCGTGAATTAGTACATCGAATAAGAGCTCTAAGCAAGGGAGCCCTTCTTTCGGATGTGCTCGAAAAAAGGACCAGAATGTACGAGTGCGAGTACGATGAGGACGATAATGAGATTAAGCAAAAATACTGGCCTAACGTACATGATCCTCTTTTGAGCGGACCAGATCGTCAAAAAGTCAGCGGACGAGACCTGGCGATCGCACAGTACAAAAAACGGAAGAAGGCGGAACAACTTATGCCTCTGCTTACGACTATCTGGGCTGCTGGTGACCCAGAATATGTGAGGCTACACGAGAAATACCCCCGACGATGCTTCGATGACAGGAAATTCCCAATTTTGAGTGTTGTAAGGAGATGCACGCCCCCAGAGGTAGATGTTGAGGGTTTTCTTCCTTCATTGTTGTTTTACAGACGTAAAACGTTGGCTCAGCAGATTGCGGCTCAAAAAATCGGTACAAAAGTTCCTCGATGGTCACGCAACTTGGGTCTCGATTTTCAAGAGGAGGAGACAGAACTTGCGTACGAACTGTCAGAGTACTATCCGGTTCTTTTAAGACTATACAAACGCTTGGTAGTTTATAGGGAGGAGACTCAGAAAACCAAAACTCAGTCCGATTTCGGTAGTTCTGGTGAACTAGACGACCCAACCGAGAAAGAGATAGCGCTACTACAGTACCCAAAAGAACCGGATTTTGATAGGGGCCTAATCATGGGATCCACGGCCATTCAAAGACGTAAAGCAGCTATTTTGAGTCTGTATCAACTAACCGCCCGGTCTCCACTTTTTTCGGGCAAAACAGAAAGAATACTTTTTGCTTCTTTTGATATCTCCAAAATCATCTCCAATATCAAAAGAATAAAAAAAATTTTTCGTATTTGGGCGGGGAAAGGTCCCAAATTCGAAGTCTCAACTTCGGATTCTGAGATAAAAAAAGATAAAGAACCGACAGAAACGCGATATCTTTCGGAGGAAGAGGAAATTGAAGCATCAGAAACAACCATAGAACGTGTACAAGCGCAGTTTGAAGAACTGCTAAAAAAAGGATCTTGGGAGCTTGTCCTGGCGCTGCAAGGATCAAGAGGTCTCGCCGTACTAGCCCAGTCGAATTTTAGAAAATACATCCTATTGCCTTCAATAGTAATAGCGAAAAATCTCGTCCGTATGTTATTCTGTCGAACTCCCGAATGGTCCGCGGATTGGATCGATTGGAAGAAAGAAATACATATCAAATGCACTTATACTGGCGTTGAAATATCAGACACAGAATTTCCGAAAGACTGGTTCATCGAAGGTATTCAGATAAGGGTCCTATCCCCTTTCTATCCAAAACCTTGGCGCGGATCTAAGCTACGATCCCGTCATAGAGATCCGATGAAAGAGAAAAAAGGAAATGCAGATTGGAAAAAGAAAAGAAAAAGGAAACAGAAACACGAACCTTCTTTTTATTTAACAATGTGGGGAGGGGCAGTGGCAAGACCTTTTGGTCGTCCTATAAAAAAACCTTGTTTTTTTACACCCATTTTGGAAGAACTCAAAAAAAGAATTAGAAAAGAGAAAAAGAAACCTTTTTCAGTTCGAATAAGAGGTCTAATAAGACCTTTAATAAAAAGGTTTCCGTTTCTACGGACAATACTGGGGATCTTAAAAGATAAAACGAGATGGATTCAAAAAAAAAAGAAAATAAAAGAATTTGCAAAAAAAAATCCCATTTTCCGCAAACCAAATGGAGAAATAAAAAAGAGAGTATCTCAACTTCAAACGCCTCAAAAGCAAAACTATAGCAGAATCCTCCCGGCAAGACGCAATCGGGGGGGGGTTGGGGTTTCCAAACGAAAGGCCCTTCGACCTAATAATAGACATAATAATAGAATGGCCTTTCGAAATAATCTTCCCGCGGCTGCTACAAATTCGACTCATTCACAAATTCAAATGAGGAAGATGCACATTAAGAGAGGGAGAATGAGAATCGGGGGCGAAATAAAAAAATTGCAAGAAGAACTACTAGACCTCCATCTAACTCCAGATGGAAATATTAGTGAGATGGGTCTTGATGCTGAAAAATTGGAAATACGGCCATCTGTTTGGGAGATATTAAGCGGAATGGGTGCCCGATTAAAACATAAATTGCGCCTTATCATAAAATATTTATTCATTGAAAGAATATACATGGATATTTTTCTATGTACCATTAATTTTTCCAGAATTCATGCACAACCTTTCTTTGAATCAAAAAGAAAAATGATTGAGGATAATAAAAAAAGAATTGTTGAAGCAAAAAAAAAAAAAGCCATAATGAACTTTATTTCGATTCTCAAAAAATCGCGTTCTAATATCAAAAAATCGCATTCTAATATTAGTGATGAGAAATCACAGACTTCTCGGCGGCGACGGAACTTTTCTTTCTTATCCCAAGCGCATGTATTTTACAATTTATCGCAAACACACGCGAAGAAGTATCGCTCGAGATCAGATCGCGGAGCACTTCTTTTTCTTAAGAATAGAATAAAAGACTTTTTGCGGATACTAGGAATTGCAAAATCAAGTCCTAAATCGAATTCTGGTAAATGGAAAAACTGGTTAAGGGGTCATTATCAATACAATTTATCTCAGACTAGATGGTCTACGTTAGCACCGCAAAAATGGCGAAATAAGGTCAGTAAACGTCGTACGAGTCAAAATAAAAAATCAAAAAAAGATTCATACAAAAAAGCCCAACCCATTCATTGCGAGAAACAAAAAAAAGATGTAATGGATTCATTACCATTACCGATTCATAAATTAAAAAAAAACTACAGATATGATCTTTTATCACATAAATATATTTATTATGAGGACAAGAAGGACTCATACTCATATATTTCTGTTAATGATCATCCATCTATTGGTGATGATCCTCCTAGTGATTCTTCATATTTTCATGATTATATTTTCCAAAATATGAATTATTTTCTCGAAGAAAAGCTTTTTCTGGATATAGATCTTGCTAAAATTCCTGCGAGTCTAGAGGATCTGGTGGAGGAAAAGGGAAAATTTTTGGAGTCGGAACTTCTTCATAAAGTTATTAGAGAGAATAAAGACCCTTTATCGTTTGATTGGGTGGAAATGAATAAAAGCGTAATAAAAGTGAAGTTTTCGGATCAGAGAATTCAAACGAAAAAGACAGGGGAACTTCGGTTCTTTTGGTTCTTATTAGAATTAGTGCGACTTTATGGTGCATATATGTATGCTGGTGCATATGAGCATGAGCCGTGGATCGTACCAATTAAATTACTTGTTTCCGATCAAGAATTCTTTCACGACAAAAATCTCGAACGGAATGTTCGTCGAGAAGACAAAAGAAAAGAAAGAGAACAAGGAGCAAAAGAACGGCTTAAGCGAGAAAAAGAAGAAGAGCTTACTCAAATGCTTAATCAACTACTTAAAGAAGAAGAACAGCTTAATCAAAAAGAAAAAGAACAGCCGGACCAAAAGAATCTTGGATCAGATCCGCAAAACCAACAAAAAGGTCTTGAAAAAGATTACGCGAAATCAGACATTGATCAAGATCAAGAAAGTAGAAAACGAAGACAACTCGAGAATGCTATTCGTCGAGCACAACTAAAATTAGCCCTGGAAAAACATTTGCTTTCTCAATTCGACGTGGATCCAAATGTGAATCAGGGGGGTATCGGGGGATTTTCTTTCGGGCTTAAGATGGCGAAAAGTCCAAAGAATCTTGTTATATGCCTTTCGCAACTAGACGACGATGAGGCGGGTATGTTGGTGGAGCTACATAAGTCGATGAAGTCTATTCTACTAAATTTTCCAAACCTCGTAAAACAAGAAGTAATGATTGTCGATCCGATTCGTTTGTTTATAAAATTGGATGGACAATCAATTATGTATCAAACAATAAGTATTTCCTTGGTCCATAAGAATCAGCACCAAACTAATCAAAGATGCCGAGAAAGGAAATATGATTTGCTTGTTCCTGACAATATTCCATCTACTAGACGTCGGAGAGAGTTTAGAATTCGAGGTTGTTTTGGTTCTCGAAGTCGAAGTCGGAGGAGACTTTTGGATAGCGATCCAGTATGGGTCGCCGAGTACAACATAAGGAACTGTGTGCATTTTTTGGACGAGGACAAGCATATTGATACGGATAGAAATAAATTGATCCAATTCAAATTGTTTCTTTGGCCCAATTATCGATTAGAAGATTTAGCTTGTATGAATCGCTACTGGTTTGATATCAATAATGGAAGTCGTTTCAGTATGTCAAGGATACATATGTATCCACGATTCAGAATTCGTTGATGGTACGTTTGCTACATATCTATATTACGTGTAGCAGCTAAAGGCATACAGATGTACGCGGGTTATGTTACATTCTGATACACGATACTGATTCAATGATGTATCATAGCAATTGGATCTAGAAATGAATCGGAAGAATTTTCTTAAGTCCAAATCATTACCTTTTGTGAGCATAGAAATATACCATCTCTTTCTATCGAATCCAATGTAGAAATACAGCTTTGAATTGGATTCGATAGACAAAAAAAAGTAGTCTATGACTAAATCCAGATTATTTTATTGTGCGTACCAGACCTAAACGAGCGGCATTATTATTATTTCTGATCAGTAATATCAGAAAAGAAAGAAAAAAGAGAAAGAAATTTTTATGATAAAAAACTCATTAATCTCGGTTATTCCGCAAGAAGAAAAAAACAAAGGATCTGTTGAATTTCAAATATTCAGCTTCACCAATAAGATACGGAGACTTACTTCCCATTTGGAATTGCACAGAAGAGACTATTTATCTCAGAGAGGTCTGCGGAAAATTCTTGGAAAACGTCAACGACTACTGGCTTATTTGTCAAAGAAAAATAGAGTACGTTATAAAGAATTAATTGGTCAGTTGGATATTCGGGAACCAAAAATTCGTTAATTGTAAGATTCGTTTGAATTATTTGGTTTATTGGATCTTGAATTTTGATGAACCTCGTTTCCAGCAATTCATGAAATAATGAATCGGGGGAAGAAAACATATGACTGTACCGGAAACAAGAAAAGACTTCATGATAGTCAATATGGGTCCGCACCACCCATCAATGCATGGTGTTCTTCGACTCATCGTTACTCTAGACGGTGAAGATGTTATTGACTGTGAACCCGTATTGGGTTATTTACATAGGGGGATGGAAAAAATTGCGGAAAACCGAACAATTATACAGTATCTACCTTATGTAACACGTTGGGATTATTTAGCTACTATGTTCACAGAGGCGATAACGGTAAATGCGCCAGAACAATTGGGAAATATTCAAGTACCTAAAAGAGCCAGCTATATCAGAGTCATTATGCTGGAGTTGAGTCGTATAGCTTCTCATTTATTATGGCTTGGGCCTTTTATGGCAGATATCGGTGCACAGACTCCTTTCTTCTATATTTTCAGAGAGAGGGAATTGCTATATGATCTATTCGAAGCTGCCACAGGTATGCGAATGATGCATAATTATTTCCGTATCGGGGGAGTAGCTGCTGATCTACCTCATGGCTGGATAGATAAATGTTTGGATTTCTGCGATTATTTTTTAACGGGGGTTGTTGAATATCAAAAACTTATTACACGGAATCCCATTTTTTTGGAACGAGTTGAAGGGGTGGGCATTATTGGTGGAGAAGAAGCCATAAATTGGGGTTTATCAGGACCAATGCTACGAGCTTCCGGAATCCAATGGGATCTTCGTAAAGTTGATCGTTATGAGTGTTACGATGAATTCGATTGGGGGGTCCAATGGCAAAAAGAAGGAGACTCGTTAGCTCGTTATTTAGTACGAATCAGTGAAATGGCGGAATCCATAAAAATTATTCAACAGGCTCTGGAGGGAATTCCGGGCGGGCCCTATGAGAATTTAGAAGTACGGCGCTTTGATAAAGCAAGGGATTTCGAATGGAATGATTTTAAATATCGATTCATTAGTAAAAAGCCTTCTCCCACTTTTGAATTGTCGAAACAAGAACTTTATGTGAGAGTCGAAGCCCCAAAAGGAGAATTGGGAATTTTTCTGATCGGAGATAATAGTGGGTTTCCCTGGAGATGGAAAATTCGTCCACCCGGTTTCATCAATTTGCAAATTCTTCCTCAGCTAGTTAAAAGAATGAAATTGGCTGATATCATGACGATACTAGGTAGTATAGATATCATTATGGGAGAAGTTGATCGTTGAAATGATAATTGATACGACAGAAATACAGGCTATCAATTCTTTTTCCAGATCGGAATCCTTAAAAGAGGTGTATGGCCTCGTATGGTTGCTTGTCCCCATTTTTACTCCTATAGTGGGAATCACAATAGGTGTACTCGTGATTGTGTGGTTAGAAAGAGAAATATCCGCAGGGATACAACAACGTATTGGTCCCGAATATGCTGGTCCTTTGGGAATTCTTCAAGCTCCGGCGGATGGGATCAAACTACTTTTCAAAGAAGATCTTCTACCATCTAGAGGAGATGTTCGGTTATTCAGTATCGGACCATCTATAGCAGTCATATCCATTCTACTAAGTTATTCAGCAATTCCTTTTGGCTATCGTTTTGTTCTAGCCGACCTCAGTATAGGTGTTTTTTTATGGATCGCTATTTCCAGTATTGCTCCTATTGGACTTCTTATGTCAGGATATGGATCGAACAATAAATATTCCTTTTCGGGTGGTCTACGAGCCGCCGCTCAATCCATTAGTTATGAAATACCGTTAACTCCATGTGTGTTATCAATATCTCTACGTGTGATTCGTTCGAACATGAACCTTTACCTCTTTCCTTTCTTTCTAGGAAAGGGGTTGAATGTATTGAATAGATATCTTTCTTTTTTTTATTCATTATTCGGGTCAATGAATTAAACCGGATAGTTATATGAGTGAAACAAAACAGCTTATAAATTTGCAGTCAAAAGATTGATTCTCATCCCCTATGTACGAGAGTAAGGCGAAAGCAAACATAAGCAGTGGAAACTGTTTATCCCAAGATTGGTTGATTAGTCACCATGACTTGAAGCGGATGCAAAAGATCAACTGTATGGAGTTTCTCCAATTGTATTGTATGTATTACCATACCGGGGATCAATCAAAAATGAGTGGACGGTTAGGAACACCAAGGTACACAAAGGATTAATAATGGAGATAATGTAAGGTATCCAAAAGGATATTTTGCCATAAAAGGAATCATAATGAGGACTTTAAGTTGGTAGAAACGATCAAGCAGTACTTCCTCACGATTCTGATCCAGAGTATGCTCTTATCCACCGATTAAAGAAATAACTATCGGGAACGAAATAATCCTTTCCTTTTTTAGTTTAGAATCCCCTCTTTTTCTTTTTAGTGAGAAAGAAGAACAGGAACGGAAGAAATAAAATACAATAGGAAACCTCGAATACTATACTAAGATGTCTTTGTTTATCTCCTCCAACCCATCCATATTCATACAGATGGAATTCCTATCGTGATACACTGAACTAGTGTATGTAGTGTCTAATTATTTTTCGTAATCGAAAGATATGGGTCGTCTATTGATACAACGAGTACGAGTATTTTATTGAAAGATTAAGCTATTACTAAACAAAAATCAATTAGAATTTGAAAATAAAGGATGAGATCAATTCAGAAGCGCTTTTTATTTGTTATTAGAGCAGACAGAATTTCTTTGGTCGAATTCAGAACTCTCCGATGCATCTTTACTCTACCCCCCCTACAAACATGCCAAAGTAATAAGGAACCAAAACAGTCTTTTGATTTATTTGTGGCCGTTGAGGAGCCGTATGAAGCTGAGGTTTCATGTACGGTTCTGGAATAGCGATGGGAACGGTGATGTTATCATCGACTATGATTATCTAACAGTTCAAGTACAGTTGATATAGTTGAGGCACAGTCAAAATATGGGTTTTGGGGATGGAATCTGTGGCGTCAACCTATAGGGTTTTTAGTTTTTCTAATTTCTTCCCTAGCGGAATGTGAGAGATTACCCTTTGATTTACCAGAAGCAGAAGAGGAATTAGTAGCGGGTTATCAAACTGAATATTCAGGTATCAAATCTGGTTTATTTTACGTTGCTTCTTACCTAAACCTACTAGTTTCTTCATTATTTGTAACAGTTCTTTACTTGGGCGGGTGGGATCCATATATCCCGTACATATTCATTCCTGAACTTTTCGGAATAAATAAAACGGGTGGAGTCTTTGGAACAACAATTGGTATCCTTATTACATTAGCTAAAGCTTATTTGTTCCTGTTCATTTCTATCACAACAAGATGGACTTTACCTAGGATGAGAATGGACCAACTATTAAATCTTGGATGGAAATTTCTTTTACCCGTTTCTCTAGGTAATCTATTATTGACGACTTCTTCCCAACTCCTTTCACTGTAACAGAATACATATTCGAAATTCATAACCTCTCTCAAGCAAGAGAAAGAAACATCAATTTATTCATAGATATCCGCCATATGTTCCCTATAGTGACTAGATTCATGAATTACGGTCAACAAACAATACGAGCTGCAAGGTACATTGGTCAAAGTTTCATGATTACCTTATCTCACGCGAATCGTTTACCTGTAACTATTCAATATCCTTATGAAAAATCGATCGTATCAGAACGTTTCCGCGGTCGAATCCACTTTGAATTTGATAAATGCATTGCTTGTGAAGTATGTGTTCGTGTATGTCCCGTGGATCTACCCGTTGTTGATTGGAGATTGGAAACAGATATTAGAAAGAAACGACTGCTTAATTATAGTATCGATTTTGGAATCTGTATATTTTGTGGTAACTGCGTCGAGTATTGTCCAACAAACTGTTTATCTATGACTGAAGAATATGAACTTTCTACTTATGATCGTCACGAATTGAATTATAATCAAATTGCTTTGGGTCGGTTACCAATGTCAGTAATTGGAGATTACACAATTCGACCAATTATGAATTCGACTCAAATAAAAATAGCCACGGATAACCCCCTTGATTCAAGAAGGATTACTGAGATTCAGTTTTGATCTAAAGGAGCGTAGTTTCTTTCTTTTTGGTTGGTTAGTAACTACAAAACAAAACCGTTGATTGTTGAGAATCACGGCTTGATTTGGATTTAGAATAGATTCATATATCCGTAATGATTTCGAAATATACAATTCCAACCGCTTTCGGATACAGAAGAAGGATTGGCCCAATAACCGTATCTACATCAATCCACACCACGTTGGGATTCCATTCAATTAGGAACGTATCCTTTACAAAAAAAAAGAAAGATAGGGTAACCTCCTTTTTCCTGGCCCGGTCAGTAGTCAGTAAGGTCATGAAATATTTCAACTTTTTTATCTTTTATTTTGATTTTCCACATAATGGATTTACCTGGACCAATACATGATATTCTTTTAGTGTTTCTGGGATCGGGTCTTATATTAGGAGGCCTAGGAGTGGTATTACTTACCAATCCAATTTATTCTGCCTTTTCATTGGGGTTGGTTCTTGTTTGTATATCTTTATTCCATATTTCATCTAACTCCTATTTTGTAGCTGCTGCACAGCTCCTTATTTACGTAGGAGCCATAAATGTCTTAATCGTATTTGCTGTGATGTTCATGAATGGTTCAGAATATTACAAAGATTTATATCTTTTGACAGTTGGAGATGGAGTCACTTTACTGGTTTGTACAAGTATTCTTTTTTCACTAATTACTACTATTTCAAATACGTCATGGTACGGGATTCTTTGGACTACAAGATCAAACCAGATTATGGAGCAGGACCTGACAAGTAGCGTTCAACAAATTGGAATTCATTTATCAACAGATTTTTATCTTCCCTTTGAACTCATTTCTATAATTCTTTTAGTTGCCTTGATAGGCGCAATTGCTATGGCTCGTCAGTAATAAATACTTAGAATTAGAAATCCAAAATCAAAAATAAGGCTTTGTTTTGTTCTGTGTTATGATTATCATATCACAGAAATTTTCCTTCAGTTCTATTTTTCTATTTTACTGTTATCTATAAAATGGAAGGGGTTGAGTTTTAGTTCGATCTATTACTGATACCTTCCTTTGTTTCGTACTTGTTAGATTCTAGTCAATCAAATCGGTGAAATTTGACTCTTGTTCATATTGAAATCAATCTCGATTGATGAGGAGTTGGTCAATGATGACTGAGCATGTACTTATTTTGAGTGCCTATTTATTTTCTATCGGTATTTATGGATTGATCACAAGCCGAAACATGGTTAGAGCTCTTATGTGTCTTGAGCTTATACTGAATGCGGTTAATATAAATCTAGTAACATTTTCGAATTTATTTGATAGTCGTCAATTAAAAGGAGACATTTTCTCGATCTTTATTATAGCCATTGCAGCCGCTGAAGCAGCTATTGGACCAGCTATCGTTTCGTCGACCTATCGTAACAGAAAATCAACTCGTATCAATCAATCGAATTTGTTGAATAAATAGTCGTAATGATATAAATAAAGACAGATAGAATATTTACCAATTCAAATTAGTGTGTTATGGATAACTCGTATGACTATGTTTGCCGAAACGTAAGATATCAAAATATTTTGGCTTGGCTCTCTTTCATGAACAGATCCAGAAGTAGATTGATTATCAAAAAAATTCTGGTAAACCACTGATTCGTCTGGTGTTTGCAATATATGATTCAGTTACTACTGATTTGACCGGATCGAAAATTGATAACGTTCAAAAAATGGATAAATCCAATGTCACACTCAGTAAAGATTTATGATACATGTATAGGGTGTACTCAGTGTGTACGAGCTTGCCCCACAGATGTATTGGAAATGATACCTTGGGACGGATGCAAAGCTAAGCAAATTGCTTCTGCTCCAAGAACAGAGGACTGTGTAGGTTGTAAGAGATGTGAATCCGCTTGTCCAACGGATTTCTTGAGTGTCCGGGTTTATTTATGGCATGAGACAACTCGCAGCATGGGTCTAGCTTATTGATACGTTTCATACAATTCCACTTGAATCCATTTGATTCCTTTTTACCGACAAAAACCCGCGCTCGAGAAAATCGATTTTCTCGAGCGCGGGTTTTTCTGGTCAAAGTCTATCTTGTCTTTATCACGAGTTATTTTCCTTGGTTAACAATAATTGTCGTTTTTCCAATATCCGCGGGTTTATCAATTTTCTTTCTCCCTCATAGAGGAAATAGGGCGGTTCGGTGGTATACTATTTGTATCTCCATGTTAGAACTCCTTCTAACAACCTATGCATTCTGTTATCATTTTCAATTGGACGATCCATTAATCCAATTGAAGGAGGATTATAAATGGATAAATCTTTTTGATTTTCACTGGAGACTAGGAATCGATGGACTTTCCATAGGACCCATTTTACTGACGGGATTCATCACTACTTTAGCTACTTTAGCGGCTCGGCCAGTTACTCGAGATTCGCGATTGTTCTATTTCCTAATGTTAGGAATGTACAGCGGTCAAATAGGATTATTTTCTTCTCGAGACCTTTTACTTTTTTTCATCATGTGGGAGTTGGAATTAATTCCTGTTTACCTACTTTTATCCATGTGGGGGGGTAAGAAACGTCTGTACTCAGCTACAAAGTTTATTTTGTACACTGCGGGGGGTTCAATTTTTCTCTTAATGGGAGTTCTGGGTATGGGTTTATATGGTTCCAATGAACCAACATTAAATTTTGAAACATCAGCGAATCAATCATATCCCTTGGAATTGGAAATAATATTCTATTTTGGTTTCTTTATTGCTTATGCTGTCAAATCGCCGATTCTACCCTTACATACATGGTTACCAGATACCCATGGAGAAGCACATTACAGTACATGTATGCTTCTAGCCGGAATCTTATTAAAAATGGGGGCATATGGGTTAATTCGGATCAATATGGAATTATTACCCCATGCCCATTCTATATTTTCTCCTTGGTTGATAATAGTAGGAACGATTCAAATAATCTATGCAGCTTCAACTTCTCCGGGTCAACGCAATTTAAAAAAGAGAATAGCCTATTCCTCGGTATCTCATATGGGTTTCACAATTATAGGAATTGGTTCCATAACCGATATAGGTCTCAATGGAGCTATTTTACAAATAATTTCTCATGGATTTATTGGCGCTGCACTTTTTTTCTTGGCAGGAACGACGTACGATAGAATACGTCTTGTTTATCTCGACGAAATGGGAGGAATAGCCATCCCAATGCCAAAAATATTTACCATGTTCAGTAGCTTCTCGATGGCTTCTCTTGCGTTGCCAGGAATGAGTGGTTTTGTTGCAGAATTGGTAGTCTTTTTTGGAATAATTACTAGTCCGAAATATCTTTTAATGCCAAAAGTACTAATTACTTTTGTAATGGCAATTGGAATGATATTAACTCCCATTTATTCATTATCTATGTCACGTCAGATATTCTATGGATACAAGCTGTTTCATGTTCCAAATTCTTCTTTTTTGGATTCTGGACCACGCGAACTATTTGTTTCGATCTGTATCTTTCTACCCGTAATAGGTATCGGTATTTATCCCGATTTCCTTCTCTCACTATCAGTTGACAAGGCAGAAACTATTCTATCTAATTACTTTTATAAATAGTTTTCATCAATAAGACGTCAAATAATCCTGCGATTTAAAAGGTCGTTCACTGTACAATGAAAAAACAAAAGAAAAAATGAAGTGAATCGGAATTGGAATCAGATACATCTCGAGTTTTTGAGAACCATTTACATTTTAAATCACTACTAAATGGTCCTCAAAAACTCGCAAAAACTTTCGTTCTATGGATTGAAATTTCTATGTATTTAGTCCTTTTCTTTAATTAGATGTTAATGTGAATGAACCATAACTATGTAGTCCTATTCCTAATAGATTGACCCCAAAATAGCATATCCAAATTATAAGAAATCCCGCAGAAGCCACAATTGCCGAATTCGCGCCTTGCAAATTCCGATTTGTTCTAATATGTAAATAAATCGCGAATATGGTCCAAGTAATAAACGCCCAAGTTTCCTTGGGGTCCCAATTCCAATAAGACCCCCATGCCTCATTAGCCCATACCGCTCCCGAAAGAATGCCTATAGTTAAAAAGGTAAACCCTAGACTAATGACACGATAACTCCAATGATCCAATCGCTGAGTCAATTGATACCTGTGATAATTTCTAAATGAAAGAAAAGAAGTGCTTTGTAAAAGACTTCTTTTTTCATTCAAGGAGTGGATCTCCCCAAAGTAAAATGACCCAATTAATAAATTATTGCTTTTGCCAACAATGCCTATGTTTTTTCGAAATGTAATGAATAAAAGAGCTACTGATAATAACGATCCGCATAAAAGAGCTGCATAGCTCAATACCATCATACTTACGTGCATCATTAACCACTGGGATTGTAGGGCGGGGACTAATATTGCAGATTGATGTATTTGAGTTGAAAGACCCGAAGTCGCAAAGCCTTGGGTAAAAATAGCGCTTGGCGCGATTATTGTGCTTAAATCATTTTTCTTTTTGTGGTTCCCTATTTTAGGAACCATATGAATAATAGAGAAACTCCACGAAAGGAACATTAATGATTCATATAAATCACTTAACGGAAAATGTCTCGAAGAAATCCAACGAGTAACTAATAATCCTGTTATACAGAAAAAAGTGGCTATCGTGCCTTTTTCTGACGAATCATATAGTCCTACAATTTCATGGACTAAGAAAGTCATCAAATGAATCGTAATAACAATTGAAATGATCGAAAAAGAGATATGAGTTAATATATGTTCTAGGGTCGTAAATATCATAAAAAAATCATGAAAATTAATAAAAAAGGGTCCCCAATTACAAAATTGTAGTTCCAAATGAAATTTCATATAGGATTTATAGTGCCCCTTTTAGAGATGCCGCCACTCGGATTCGAACCGAGATGCTTTAGCACTGCTTCCTAAGAGCAGCGTGTCTACCGATTTCACCATAGCGGCTTGATCGAAGTCATCATAGTCCATATGATGTTCAATCGTCAAGATTGAAGGATTCAATGCAATATGTTTTAGGAAACGTTAGAATCGACGAATAAAGACTTGTTCAAATGAACATTTGAACGTTCAATAATATTATTGCGATGTGCTGTCATTTTTAACAACGGGTTTTCGCGTAGTATAAGTTCTCTCGGAACAGTTGGAACTAGAGGGTTATGTCCTCAGTTGAGGTCTAGAACTAAGAAATTACCCTTTATCTTTTTTGATAATTCATTGTTCAATGAACAAAAGAAAATAAATAGGAATAGGCTTTTTTATGTATCACAATTGGATAACTACATCCAAGGGCTTTCTGGAAATATTTATTTAGTTTGGTATTCAAACTGTATTAATGGTTGGGATCCTGATTTGATTGTATACATAATTCGTCGTGTAAAAACTTACCAAACCGATTAGGTATTGGGATGCATATAAAATAAAAGAGTTTCAATCTCTATCAGAATTTTATCATATGGTATGTACTTTACTTATAATTTAAATAAAGTCTATTAGAAAGAAAATCCATATCCAAAATAGATCCTATGTTTGGACCCTAGAATTGATCAATCTATATATCCGAATCCATTTTGGATTGCGAAAGATTGACTTCTTGTTCGTACATAAATATCGATCTAAAGGGGATCCGGAAAGTTACAAAGCATAAAGTATTAAAATATTTGAATCCATTACTTTCATAGTTTCAAGGATTCATTAATTTTGACTACAGATTTTATACCCGCCTACGCAAAAAAATTTTCATAAAGGGAGCGTCGTTCATACTTGTTTCAAATTTTCCAAAAATATTAATGACGTATAACTATTCGGGATACATAATCAAATTCACCTTTCACAATAAAATAAATTCAAAAAAAAAAAATTGATTGTGAAAAGTGAATTGATGGGGAAAATAACAATCCCCATCTCTCCTATTATAAAAAAGGACTTTAATGAAAAATAAAATAAACCAAAATAAAAAATAAAAGGGTTGAACATACAGACATAGAAAAAAAAACCAATAGATAGAAGAGTTCTTTATCCCTATATATCACAAATATACCACAACGGCCGGTTCAGTTCTATTGCATATAGATGAGTTCAAAACATCTATTTATTCATAAATATTATCGATTCTTCGACGATTCAGATTTTTTGAAAAAATATCATTTAGGTTTGAAATAAAAAGAAAAGTCCTAATACACAAGATAAAAATATGAATAGATAAGAAGAGATGCGTCCGCCCCCTACATATTTGATACCCTCTCCCACAAAGAAAGTTGTAATGCCAACACTATTCGTAATTCCATCAATTATCCGTTTATCAAAAAAATGAGTTAGTCGAGCTAATCCCCTTATACTCCTAATTAAGGATGTTGCATAAAAAACATCTATGTAACCACGATTATACGACCAACTGTATATTCTATATATTATTTGATCCGAGAAAATTCTCTTAGGGACCTTTTTCACAAATGAATTAATTAAGCGTAAACTTTGAAAAGATGAATAAACAGACCCATAGAAAAGAGACGCTATGAATATTCCGAAACAAGCTATACTGACTGAAAAAATTGAATTTGTTACAAATTCATGCCAATTTATGGAAGAATTCAAATTTTTTTGTAAAAATGTTATTGGTGGTGTTAACAATTTTGATAATATATCAAAACCCGTTCCTGGTTGTCCGAAAGGGATTCCTATGAACCCCACGAACAAAGTAAACAGGAACAATACAAGCAGGGGCAATAACATTGTATTGTCCGACTCACGGGGATATGTGGAAGTGTCTTTATTGTCAGAGTGAGTACTAAACAATTGGATGGGATTTCCTACATTCCCACCCATTTGATAGATCTTATTGGAAAAAGAGGAAAGTCTTTCATTATTACTAATTACTAAGAAAGGTAGATTTTTGTTACTCAGCTCCGCCCCCTCTTTCCCCCATATAGATATTGAGTATAAGGAACTGTTTTTAGCGCCACTGTAGTTTTGAAACCGAACGCGTAAATATCCCTCAAAGGTAAGTAGATAAATTCGGAACATATAAAATGCAGTTAATCCCGCCGCGGAATAAGCTATTATCGCAAACACAGGCGAATACAACCAACTATCATTAAGGATTTCATCTTTAGACCAAAAACAAGCAAGAGGTGGAATACCACAAAGAGAAAGTGTACCTACGTAAAAAGTAGTTTTTGTAATTGGGACATATTTCGTTAAACCACCCATAAGAGCCATGTTCTGACTTTTATTGGGAGAATAGCCAACAATAGATTCCATTGAATGAATAACAGATCCAGACCCTAAAAACAATAATGCTTTCGAATAGGCATGAGTTATTAAATGGAATAAAGCAGCTCGATAAGAACCTATACCCGGAGCTAACATAATATAACCCAATTGAGACATTGTAGAATAGGCTAGACTCCTCTTAATGTCTCTTTGAGCAAGAGACAAAGTCGCACCTAATAGTACCGTTATTATACCTATAAAAGAAATAAATCCCATTATGTGAGGTATGACTCTGAAAAGAGGAAAAAGCCGAGCAACGAGAAAAACCCCCGCCGCTACCATAGTGGCAGCGTGTATAAGAGCCGAAATAGGAGTAGGCCCCTCCATGGCATCGGGCAACCATACATGAAGAGGAAACTGTGCAGATTTCGCAACTGCACCGACGAATAATAAGAAGGCACACAGAGTCACAAATAAAGAATTCACCCCATTATTAGAGATCAAATTATTCAAGATTTCAAACAATTCCCTAAATTCAAAACTACCCGTTATCCAATAAAAACCTAAGATTCCTAATAATAAACCAAAATCCCCTACACGATTCGTTACAAACGCTTTTTGACAAGCACTTGCCGCAATTGGTCGTGTAAACCAAAAACCGATTAATAAGTACGAGCACATTCCCACCAATTCCCAAAAAACATAAATTTGTACCAAATTGGTACTAGTAACTAACCCCAACATGGAAATAGTGGAGAAACCTATAGAAGTAAAAAATCTCAAATATCCTTGGTCATGAGACATATAATTGTCACTATAAAGAAGAACCACGATTCCGACAGTAGTAATTAGTATTGACATGATAGAAGTAAGTGGGTCCATTAAGTGTCCAAACTCAAAAGAAAAATCATTATTGATGGTCCAAGAACATAGATATTGATAGACATAACCGCCTTTTATTTGGTGAATAGAAAGATCGGCCGAAAAAACCATAACTATACTTAACAACGAAATACTAGGAAAAGCCCACATACGACGGGCCTTTTTTGTTGCAGTCGGAATAAGCAGAAGTCCCAATCCGATTGATATAGTAACTGGAAGTAGAAGAAAGGGTATGATCCACCCATATTGATATGTATGTTCCATAAGAAAATAAAATTTTTTAATTTTTATTAATTATTTCCGATTCCCCAGTTTATTTTATTTATTTTCTTTTTTTTTTTGAAAAAGTCATAATCAAATTAATTAAGAGAATCAAGATATAGATATAAAAGAACTCAAATAGATATCTATATGTAGATGATATCTATATGCGGATATAGATATCCGTTTATAAGATATAAGGAAAACTTCAATCATTTAGAAATTACGTCAATCAAATATTCATATTCATTTAGTACGAATTATTCTTTCTCGGAGCATTGTATATATATGTAATACATAATGTAATGTGTGTGTGGAACAAAAATTTTTTATTGAAAAAAAAAAATAACATTATACCCTTTATTTCGGTTTTCTTCCATATTATTTTTTTCCCTGCTGTGCTCTATATCGTACACGCATATCTTCTTTTTTTTTTTATGTTATGGGAGAAATAAGTTTTCGCTGCAGACTAAATTTAGGAATCATTCATTTTCGAACAATATATGTGTTTCACATCCAACTTTAAAAGTCTAAAATGGAAATGGCGGTTCCAAAGAAACGTACTTCTAGGTCAAAAAGGCGTATTCGTAGAAATTTTTGGAAAAAAAAGGGATATTGGGCAGCGTTAAAGGCTTTATCTTTGGCAAAATCTATTTCTACCGGATATTCAAAAAGTTTTTGTTTGTTGGACAAAAAAAACAATAAATAAAACTTTGAACCTTGACTTTGTTTTGTTTGTTTTTTTTTTGTATTATTTGTATTTATTTCTATGTATTTATTTCAAACCTAAATGATATTTTTTCAAAAAATCTGAATCGTCGAAGAATCGATAATATTTATGAATAAATAGATGTTTTGAACTCATCTATATGCAATAGAACTGAACCGGCCGTTGTGGTATATTTGTGATATATAGGGATAAAGAACTCTTCTATCTATTGGTTTTTTTTTCTATGTCTGTATGTTCAACCCTTTTATTTTTTATTTTGGTTTATTTTATTTTTCATTAAAGTCCTTTTTTATAATAGGAGAGATGGGGATTGTTATTTTCCCCATCAATTCACTTTTCACAATCAATTTTTTTTTTTTGAATTTATTTTATTGTGAAAGGTGAATTTGATTATGTATCCCGAATAGTTATACGTCATTAATATTTTTGGAAAATTTGAAACAAGTATGAACGACGCTCCCTTTATGAAAATTTTTTTGCGTAGGCGGGTATAAAATCTGTAGTCAAAATTAATGAATCCTTGAAACTATGAAAGTAATGGATTCAAATATTTTAATACTTTATGCTTTGTAACTTTCCGGATCCCCTTTAGATCGATATTTATGTACGAACAAGAAGTCAATCTTTCGCAATCCAAAATGGATTCGGATATATAGATTGATCAATTCTAGGGTCCAAACATAGGATCTATTTTGGATATGGATTTTCTTTCTAATAGACTTTATTTAAATTATAAGTAAAGTACATACCATATGATAAAATTCTGATAGAGATTGAAACTCTTTTATTTTATATGCATCCCAATACCTAATCGGTTTGGTAAGTTTTTACACGACGAATTATGTATACAATCAAATCAGGATCCCAACCATTAATACAGTTTGAATACCAAACTAAATAAATATTTCCAGAAAGCCCTTGGATGTAGTTATCCAATTGTGATACATAAAAAAGCCTATTCCTATTTATTTTCTTTTGTTCATTGAACAATGAATTATCAAAAAAGATAAAGGGTAATTTCTTAGTTCTAGACCTCAACTGAGGACATAACCCTCTAGTTCCAACTGTTCCGAGAGAACTTATACTACGCGAAAACCCGTTGTTAAAAATGACAGCACATCGCAATAATATTATTGAACGTTCAAATGTTCATTTGAACAAGTCTTTATTCGTCGATTCTAACGTTTCCTAAAACATATTGCATTGAATCCTTCAATCTTGACGATTGAACATCATATGGACTATGATGACTTCGATCAAGCCGCTATGGTGAAATCGGTAGACACGCTGCTCTTAGGAAGCAGTGCTAAAGCATCTCGGTTCGAATCCGAGTGGCGGCATCTCTAAAAGGGGCACTATAAATCCTATATGAAATTTCATTTGGAACTACAATTTTGTAATTGGGGACCCTTTTTTATTAATTTTCATGATTTTTTTATGATATTTACGACCCTAGAACATATATTAACTCATATCTCTTTTTCGATCATTTCAATTGTTATTACGATTCATTTGATGACTTTCTTAGTCCATGAAATTGTAGGACTATATGATTCGTCAGAAAAAGGCACGATAGCCACTTTTTTCTGTATAACAGGATTATTAGTTACTCGTTGGATTTCTTCGAGACATTTTCCGTTAAGTGATTTATATGAATCATTAATGTTCCTTTCGTGGAGTTTCTCTATTATTCATATGGTTCCTAAAATAGGGAACCACAAAAAGAAAAATGATTTAAGCACAATAATCGCGCCAAGCGCTATTTTTACCCAAGGCTTTGCGACTTCGGGTCTTTCAACTCAAATACATCAATCTGCAATATTAGTCCCCGCCCTACAATCCCAGTGGTTAATGATGCACGTAAGTATGATGGTATTGAGCTATGCAGCTCTTTTATGCGGATCGTTATTATCAGTAGCTCTTTTATTCATTACATTTCGAAAAAACATAGGCATTGTTGGCAAAAGCAATAATTTATTAATTGGGTCATTTTACTTTGGGGAGATCCACTCCTTGAATGAAAAAAGAAGTCTTTTACAAAGCACTTCTTTTCTTTCATTTAGAAATTATCACAGGTATCAATTGACTCAGCGATTGGATCATTGGAGTTATCGTGTCATTAGTCTAGGGTTTACCTTTTTAACTATAGGCATTCTTTCGGGAGCGGTATGGGCTAATGAGGCATGGGGGTCTTATTGGAATTGGGACCCCAAGGAAACTTGGGCGTTTATTACTTGGACCATATTCGCGATTTATTTACATATTAGAACAAATCGGAATTTGCAAGGCGCGAATTCGGCAATTGTGGCTTCTGCGGGATTTCTTATAATTTGGATATGCTATTTTGGGGTCAATCTATTAGGAATAGGACTACATAGTTATGGTTCATTCACATTAACATCTAATTAAAGAAAAGGACTAAATACATAGAAATTTCAATCCATAGAACGAAAGTTTTTGCGAGTTTTTGAGGACCATTTAGTAGTGATTTAAAATGTAAATGGTTCTCAAAAACTCGAGATGTATCTGATTCCAATTCCGATTCACTTCATTTTTTCTTTTGTTTTTTCATTGTACAGTGAACGACCTTTTAAATCGCAGGATTATTTGACGTCTTATTGATGAAAACTATTTATAAAAGTAATTAGATAGAATAGTTTCTGCCTTGTCAACTGATAGTGAGAGAAGGAAATCGGGATAAATACCGATACCTATTACGGGTAGAAAGATACAGATCGAAACAAATAGTTCGCGTGGTCCAGAATCCAAAAAAGAAGAATTTGGAACATGAAACAGCTTGTATCCATAGAATATCTGACGTGACATAGATAATGAATAAATGGGAGTTAATATCATTCCAATTGCCATTACAAAAGTAATTAGTACTTTTGGCATTAAAAGATATTTCGGACTAGTAATTATTCCAAAAAAGACTACCAATTCTGCAACAAAACCACTCATTCCTGGCAACGCAAGAGAAGCCATCGAGAAGCTACTGAACATGGTAAATATTTTTGGCATTGGGATGGCTATTCCTCCCATTTCGTCGAGATAAACAAGACGTATTCTATCGTACGTCGTTCCTGCCAAGAAAAAAAGTGCAGCGCCAATAAATCCATGAGAAATTATTTGTAAAATAGCTCCATTGAGACCTATATCGGTTATGGAACCAATTCCTATAATTGTGAAACCCATATGAGATACCGAGGAATAGGCTATTCTCTTTTTTAAATTGCGTTGACCCGGAGAAGTTGAAGCTGCATAGATTATTTGAATCGTTCCTACTATTATCAACCAAGGAGAAAATATAGAATGGGCATGGGGTAATAATTCCATATTGATCCGAATTAACCCATATGCCCCCATTTTTAATAAGATTCCGGCTAGAAGCATACATGTACTGTAATGTGCTTCTCCATGGGTATCTGGTAACCATGTATGTAAGGGTAGAATCGGCGATTTGACAGCATAAGCAATAAAGAAACCAAAATAGAATATTATTTCCAATTCCAAGGGATATGATTGATTCGCTGATGTTTCAAAATTTAATGTTGGTTCATTGGAACCATATAAACCCATACCCAGAACTCCCATTAAGAGAAAAATTGAACCCCCCGCAGTGTACAAAATAAACTTTGTAGCTGAGTACAGACGTTTCTTACCCCCCCACATGGATAAAAGTAGGTAAACAGGAATTAATTCCAACTCCCACATGATGAAAAAAAGTAAAAGGTCTCGAGAAGAAAATAATCCTATTTGACCGCTGTACATTCCTAACATTAGGAAATAGAACAATCGCGAATCTCGAGTAACTGGCCGAGCCGCTAAAGTAGCTAAAGTAGTGATGAATCCCGTCAGTAAAATGGGTCCTATGGAAAGTCCATCGATTCCTAGTCTCCAGTGAAAATCAAAAAGATTTATCCATTTATAATCCTCCTTCAATTGGATTAATGGATCGTCCAATTGAAAATGATAACAGAATGCATAGGTTGTTAGAAGGAGTTCTAACATGGAGATACAAATAGTATACCACCGAACCGCCCTATTTCCTCTATGAGGGAGAAAGAAAATTGATAAACCCGCGGATATTGGAAAAACGACAATTATTGTTAACCAAGGAAAATAACTCGTGATAAAGACAAGATAGACTTTGACCAGAAAAACCCGCGCTCGAGAAAATCGATTTTCTCGAGCGCGGGTTTTTGTCGGTAAAAAGGAATCAAATGGATTCAAGTGGAATTGTATGAAACGTATCAATAAGCTAGACCCATGCTGCGAGTTGTCTCATGCCATAAATAAACCCGGACACTCAAGAAATCCGTTGGACAAGCGGATTCACATCTCTTACAACCTACACAGTCCTCTGTTCTTGGAGCAGAAGCAATTTGCTTAGCTTTGCATCCGTCCCAAGGTATCATTTCCAATACATCTGTGGGGCAAGCTCGTACACACTGAGTACACCCTATACATGTATCATAAATCTTTACTGAGTGTGACATTGGATTTATCCATTTTTTGAACGTTATCAATTTTCGATCCGGTCAAATCAGTAGTAACTGAATCATATATTGCAAACACCAGACGAATCAGTGGTTTACCAGAATTTTTTTGATAATCAATCTACTTCTGGATCTGTTCATGAAAGAGAGCCAAGCCAAAATATTTTGATATCTTACGTTTCGGCAAACATAGTCATACGAGTTATCCATAACACACTAATTTGAATTGGTAAATATTCTATCTGTCTTTATTTATATCATTACGACTATTTATTCAACAAATTCGATTGATTGATACGAGTTGATTTTCTGTTACGATAGGTCGACGAAACGATAGCTGGTCCAATAGCTGCTTCAGCGGCTGCAATGGCTATAATAAAGATCGAGAAAATGTCTCCTTTTAATTGACGACTATCAAATAAATTCGAAAATGTTACTAGATTTATATTAACCGCATTCAGTATAAGCTCAAGACACATAAGAGCTCTAACCATGTTTCGGCTTGTGATCAATCCATAAATACCGATAGAAAATAAATAGGCACTCAAAATAAGTACATGCTCAGTCATCATTGACCAACTCCTCATCAATCGAGATTGATTTCAATATGAACAAGAGTCAAATTTCACCGATTTGATTGACTAGAATCTAACAAGTACGAAACAAAGGAAGGTATCAGTAATAGATCGAACTAAAACTCAACCCCTTCCATTTTATAGATAACAGTAAAATAGAAAAATAGAACTGAAGGAAAATTTCTGTGATATGATAATCATAACACAGAACAAAACAAAGCCTTATTTTTGATTTTGGATTTCTAATTCTAAGTATTTATTACTGACGAGCCATAGCAATTGCGCCTATCAAGGCAACTAAAAGAATTATAGAAATGAGTTCAAAGGGAAGATAAAAATCTGTTGATAAATGAATTCCAATTTGTTGAACGCTACTTGTCAGGTCCTGCTCCATAATCTGGTTTGATCTTGTAGTCCAAAGAATCCCGTACCATGACGTATTTGAAATAGTAGTAATTAGTGAAAAAAGAATACTTGTACAAACCAGTAAAGTGACTCCATCTCCAACTGTCAAAAGATATAAATCTTTGTAATATTCTGAACCATTCATGAACATCACAGCAAATACGATTAAGACATTTATGGCTCCTACGTAAATAAGGAGCTGTGCAGCAGCTACAAAATAGGAGTTAGATGAAATATGGAATAAAGATATACAAACAAGAACCAACCCCAATGAAAAGGCAGAATAAATTGGATTGGTAAGTAATACCACTCCTAGGCCTCCTAATATAAGACCCGATCCCAGAAACACTAAAAGAATATCATGTATTGGTCCAGGTAAATCCATTATGTGGAAAATCAAAATAAAAGATAAAAAAGTTGAAATATTTCATGACCTTACTGACTACTGACCGGGCCAGGAAAAAGGAGGTTACCCTATCTTTCTTTTTTTTTGTAAAGGATACGTTCCTAATTGAATGGAATCCCAACGTGGTGTGGATTGATGTAGATACGGTTATTGGGCCAATCCTTCTTCTGTATCCGAAAGCGGTTGGAATTGTATATTTCGAAATCATTACGGATATATGAATCTATTCTAAATCCAAATCAAGCCGTGATTCTCAACAATCAACGGTTTTGTTTTGTAGTTACTAACCAACCAAAAAGAAAGAAACTACGCTCCTTTAGATCAAAACTGAATCTCAGTAATCCTTCTTGAATCAAGGGGGTTATCCGTGGCTATTTTTATTTGAGTCGAATTCATAATTGGTCGAATTGTGTAATCTCCAATTACTGACATTGGTAACCGACCCAAAGCAATTTGATTATAATTCAATTCGTGACGATCATAAGTAGAAAGTTCATATTCTTCAGTCATAGATAAACAGTTTGTTGGACAATACTCGACGCAGTTACCACAAAATATACAGATTCCAAAATCGATACTATAATTAAGCAGTCGTTTCTTTCTAATATCTGTTTCCAATCTCCAATCAACAACGGGTAGATCCACGGGACATACACGAACACATACTTCACAAGCAATGCATTTATCAAATTCAAAGTGGATTCGACCGCGGAAACGTTCTGATACGATCGATTTTTCATAAGGATATTGAATAGTTACAGGTAAACGATTCGCGTGAGATAAGGTAATCATGAAACTTTGACCAATGTACCTTGCAGCTCGTATTGTTTGTTGACCGTAATTCATGAATCTAGTCACTATAGGGAACATATGGCGGATATCTATGAATAAATTGATGTTTCTTTCTCTTGCTTGAGAGAGGTTATGAATTTCGAATATGTATTCTGTTACAGTGAAAGGAGTTGGGAAGAAGTCGTCAATAATAGATTACCTAGAGAAACGGGTAAAAGAAATTTCCATCCAAGATTTAATAGTTGGTCCATTCTCATCCTAGGTAAAGTCCATCTTGTTGTGATAGAAATGAACAGGAACAAATAAGCTTTAGCTAATGTAATAAGGATACCAATTGTTGTTCCAAAGACTCCACCCGTTTTATTTATTCCGAAAAGTTCAGGAATGAATATGTACGGGATATATGGATCCCACCCGCCCAAGTAAAGAACTGTTACAAATAATGAAGAAACTAGTAGGTTTAGGTAAGAAGCAACGTAAAATAAACCAGATTTGATACCTGAATATTCAGTTTGATAACCCGCTACTAATTCCTCTTCTGCTTCTGGTAAATCAAAGGGTAATCTCTCACATTCCGCTAGGGAAGAAATTAGAAAAACTAAAAACCCTATAGGTTGACGCCACAGATTCCATCCCCAAAACCCATATTTTGACTGTGCCTCAACTATATCAACTGTACTTGAACTGTTAGATAATCATAGTCGATGATAACATCACCGTTCCCATCGCTATTCCAGAACCGTACATGAAACCTCAGCTTCATACGGCTCCTCAACGGCCACAAATAAATCAAAAGACTGTTTTGGTTCCTTATTACTTTGGCATGTTTGTAGGGGGGGTAGAGTAAAGATGCATCGGAGAGTTCTGAATTCGACCAAAGAAATTCTGTCTGCTCTAATAACAAATAAAAAGCGCTTCTGAATTGATCTCATCCTTTATTTTCAAATTCTAATTGATTTTTGTTTAGTAATAGCTTAATCTTTCAATAAAATACTCGTACTCGTTGTATCAATAGACGACCCATATCTTTCGATTACGAAAAATAATTAGACACTACATACACTAGTTCAGTGTATCACGATAGGAATTCCATCTGTATGAATATGGATGGGTTGGAGGAGATAAACAAAGACATCTTAGTATAGTATTCGAGGTTTCCTATTGTATTTTATTTCTTCCGTTCCTGTTCTTCTTTCTCACTAAAAAGAAAAAGAGGGGATTCTAAACTAAAAAAGGAAAGGATTATTTCGTTCCCGATAGTTATTTCTTTAATCGGTGGATAAGAGCATACTCTGGATCAGAATCGTGAGGAAGTACTGCTTGATCGTTTCTACCAACTTAAAGTCCTCATTATGATTCCTTTTATGGCAAAATATCCTTTTGGATACCTTACATTATCTCCATTATTAATCCTTTGTGTACCTTGGTGTTCCTAACCGTCCACTCATTTTTGATTGATCCCCGGTATGGTAATACATACAATACAATTGGAGAAACTCCATACAGTTGATCTTTTGCATCCGCTTCAAGTCATGGTGACTAATCAACCAATCTTGGGATAAACAGTTTCCACTGCTTATGTTTGCTTTCGCCTTACTCTCGTACATAGGGGATGAGAATCAATCTTTTGACTGCAAATTTATAAGCTGTTTTGTTTCACTCATATAACTATCCGGTTTAATTCATTGACCCGAATAATGAATAAAAAAAAGAAAGATATCTATTCAATACATTCAACCCCTTTCCTAGAAAGAAAGGAAAGAGGTAAAGGTTCATGTTCGAACGAATCACACGTAGAGATATTGATAACACACATGGAGTTAACGGTATTTCATAACTAATGGATTGAGCGGCGGCTCGTAGACCACCCGAAAAGGAATATTTATTGTTCGATCCATATCCTGACATAAGAAGTCCAATAGGAGCAATACTGGAAATAGCGATCCATAAAAAAACACCTATACTGAGGTCGGCTAGAACAAAACGATAGCCAAAAGGAATTGCTGAATAACTTAGTAGAATGGATATGACTGCTATAGATGGTCCGATACTGAATAACCGAACATCTCCTCTAGATGGTAGAAGATCTTCTTTGAAAAGTAGTTTGATCCCATCCGCCGGAGCTTGAAGAATTCCCAAAGGACCAGCATATTCGGGACCAATACGTTGTTGTATCCCTGCGGATATTTCTCTTTCTAACCACACAATCACGAGTACACCTATTGTGATTCCCACTATAGGAGTAAAAATGGGGACAAGCAACCATACGAGGCCATACACCTCTTTTAAGGATTCCGATCTGGAAAAAGAATTGATAGCCTGTATTTCTGTCGTATCAATTATCATTTCAACGATCAACTTCTCCCATAATGATATCTATACTACCTAGTATCGTCATGATATCAGCCAATTTCATTCTTTTAACTAGCTGAGGAAGAATTTGCAAATTGATGAAACCGGGTGGACGAATTTTCCATCTCCAGGGAAACCCACTATTATCTCCGATCAGAAAAATTCCCAATTCTCCTTTTGGGGCTTCGACTCTCACATAAAGTTCTTGTTTCGACAATTCAAAAGTGGGAGAAGGCTTTTTACTAATGAATCGATATTTAAAATCATTCCATTCGAAATCCCTTGCTTTATCAAAGCGCCGTACTTCTAAATTCTCATAGGGCCCGCCCGGAATTCCCTCCAGAGCCTGTTGAATAATTTTTATGGATTCCGCCATTTCACTGATTCGTACTAAATAACGAGCTAACGAGTCTCCTTCTTTTTGCCATTGGACCCCCCAATCGAATTCATCGTAACACTCATAACGATCAACTTTACGAAGATCCCATTGGATTCCGGAAGCTCGTAGCATTGGTCCTGATAAACCCCAATTTATGGCTTCTTCTCCACCAATAATGCCCACCCCTTCAACTCGTTCCAAAAAAATGGGATTCCGTGTAATAAGTTTTTGATATTCAACAACCCCCGTTAAAAAATAATCGCAGAAATCCAAACATTTATCTATCCAGCCATGAGGTAGATCAGCAGCTACTCCCCCGATACGGAAATAATTATGCATCATTCGCATACCTGTGGCAGCTTCGAATAGATCATATAGCAATTCCCTCTCTCTGAAAATATAGAAGAAAGGAGTCTGTGCACCGATATCTGCCATAAAAGGCCCAAGCCATAATAAATGAGAAGCTATACGACTCAACTCCAGCATAATGACTCTGATATAGCTGGCTCTTTTAGGTACTTGAATATTTCCCAATTGTTCTGGCGCATTTACCGTTATCGCCTCTGTGAACATAGTAGCTAAATAATCCCAACGTGTTACATAAGGTAGATACTGTATAATTGTTCGGTTTTCCGCAATTTTTTCCATCCCCCTATGTAAATAACCCAATACGGGTTCACAGTCAATAACATCTTCACCGTCTAGAGTAACGATGAGTCGAAGAACACCATGCATTGATGGGTGGTGCGGACCCATATTGACTATCATGAAGTCTTTTCTTGTTTCCGGTACAGTCATATGTTTTCTTCCCCCGATTCATTATTTCATGAATTGCTGGAAACGAGGTTCATCAAAATTCAAGATCCAATAAACCAAATAATTCAAACGAATCTTACAATTAACGAATTTTTGGTTCCCGAATATCCAACTGACCAATTAATTCTTTATAACGTACTCTATTTTTCTTTGACAAATAAGCCAGTAGTCGTTGACGTTTTCCAAGAATTTTCCGCAGACCTCTCTGAGATAAATAGTCTCTTCTGTGCAATTCCAAATGGGAAGTAAGTCTCCGTATCTTATTGGTGAAGCTGAATATTTGAAATTCAACAGATCCTTTGTTTTTTTCTTCTTGCGGAATAACCGAGATTAATGAGTTTTTTATCATAAAAATTTCTTTCTCTTTTTTCTTTCTTTTCTGATATTACTGATCAGAAATAATAATAATGCCGCTCGTTTAGGTCTGGTACGCACAATAAAATAATCTGGATTTAGTCATAGACTACTTTTTTTTGTCTATCGAATCCAATTCAAAGCTGTATTTCTACATTGGATTCGATAGAAAGAGATGGTATATTTCTATGCTCACAAAAGGTAATGATTTGGACTTAAGAAAATTCTTCCGATTCATTTCTAGATCCAATTGCTATGATACATCATTGAATCAGTATCGTGTATCAGAATGTAACATAACCCGCGTACATCTGTATGCCTTTAGCTGCTACACGTAATATAGATATGTAGCAAACGTACCATCAACGAATTCTGAATCGTGGATACATATGTATCCTTGACATACTGAAACGACTTCCATTATTGATATCAAACCAGTAGCGATTCATACAAGCTAAATCTTCTAATCGATAATTGGGCCAAAGAAACAATTTGAATTGGATCAATTTATTTCTATCCGTATCAATATGCTTGTCCTCGTCCAAAAAATGCACACAGTTCCTTATGTTGTACTCGGCGACCCATACTGGATCGCTATCCAAAAGTCTCCTCCGACTTCGACTTCGAGAACCAAAACAACCTCGAATTCTAAACTCTCTCCGACGTCTAGTAGATGGAATATTGTCAGGAACAAGCAAATCATATTTCCTTTCTCGGCATCTTTGATTAGTTTGGTGCTGATTCTTATGGACCAAGGAAATACTTATTGTTTGATACATAATTGATTGTCCATCCAATTTTATAAACAAACGAATCGGATCGACAATCATTACTTCTTGTTTTACGAGGTTTGGAAAATTTAGTAGAATAGACTTCATCGACTTATGTAGCTCCACCAACATACCCGCCTCATCGTCGTCTAGTTGCGAAAGGCATATAACAAGATTCTTTGGACTTTTCGCCATCTTAAGCCCGAAAGAAAATCCCCCGATACCCCCCTGATTCACATTTGGATCCACGTCGAATTGAGAAAGCAAATGTTTTTCCAGGGCTAATTTTAGTTGTGCTCGACGAATAGCATTCTCGAGTTGTCTTCGTTTTCTACTTTCTTGATCTTGATCAATGTCTGATTTCGCGTAATCTTTTTCAAGACCTTTTTGTTGGTTTTGCGGATCTGATCCAAGATTCTTTTGGTCCGGCTGTTCTTTTTCTTTTTGATTAAGCTGTTCTTCTTCTTTAAGTAGTTGATTAAGCATTTGAGTAAGCTCTTCTTCTTTTTCTCGCTTAAGCCGTTCTTTTGCTCCTTGTTCTCTTTCTTTTCTTTTGTCTTCTCGACGAACATTCCGTTCGAGATTTTTGTCGTGAAAGAATTCTTGATCGGAAACAAGTAATTTAATTGGTACGATCCACGGCTCATGCTCATATGCACCAGCATACATATATGCACCATAAAGTCGCACTAATTCTAATAAGAACCAAAAGAACCGAAGTTCCCCTGTCTTTTTCGTTTGAATTCTCTGATCCGAAAACTTCACTTTTATTACGCTTTTATTCATTTCCACCCAATCAAACGATAAAGGGTCTTTATTCTCTCTAATAACTTTATGAAGAAGTTCCGACTCCAAAAATTTTCCCTTTTCCTCCACCAGATCCTCTAGACTCGCAGGAATTTTAGCAAGATCTATATCCAGAAAAAGCTTTTCTTCGAGAAAATAATTCATATTTTGGAAAATATAATCATGAAAATATGAAGAATCACTAGGAGGATCATCACCAATAGATGGATGATCATTAACAGAAATATATGAGTATGAGTCCTTCTTGTCCTCATAATAAATATATTTATGTGATAAAAGATCATATCTGTAGTTTTTTTTTAATTTATGAATCGGTAATGGTAATGAATCCATTACATCTTTTTTTTGTTTCTCGCAATGAATGGGTTGGGCTTTTTTGTATGAATCTTTTTTTGATTTTTTATTTTGACTCGTACGACGTTTACTGACCTTATTTCGCCATTTTTGCGGTGCTAACGTAGACCATCTAGTCTGAGATAAATTGTATTGATAATGACCCCTTAACCAGTTTTTCCATTTACCAGAATTCGATTTAGGACTTGATTTTGCAATTCCTAGTATCCGCAAAAAGTCTTTTATTCTATTCTTAAGAAAAAGAAGTGCTCCGCGATCTGATCTCGAGCGATACTTCTTCGCGTGTGTTTGCGATAAATTGTAAAATACATGCGCTTGGGATAAGAAAGAAAAGTTCCGTCGCCGCCGAGAAGTCTGTGATTTCTCATCACTAATATTAGAATGCGATTTTTTGATATTAGAACGCGATTTTTTGAGAATCGAAATAAAGTTCATTATGGCTTTTTTTTTTTTTGCTTCAACAATTCTTTTTTTATTATCCTCAATCATTTTTCTTTTTGATTCAAAGAAAGGTTGTGCATGAATTCTGGAAAAATTAATGGTACATAGAAAAATATCCATGTATATTCTTTCAATGAATAAATATTTTATGATAAGGCGCAATTTATGTTTTAATCGGGCACCCATTCCGCTTAATATCTCCCAAACAGATGGCCGTATTTCCAATTTTTCAGCATCAAGACCCATCTCACTAATATTTCCATCTGGAGTTAGATGGAGGTCTAGTAGTTCTTCTTGCAATTTTTTTATTTCGCCCCCGATTCTCATTCTCCCTCTCTTAATGTGCATCTTCCTCATTTGAATTTGTGAATGAGTCGAATTTGTAGCAGCCGCGGGAAGATTATTTCGAAAGGCCATTCTATTATTATGTCTATTATTAGGTCGAAGGGCCTTTCGTTTGGAAACCCCAACCCCCCCCCGATTGCGTCTTGCCGGGAGGATTCTGCTATAGTTTTGCTTTTGAGGCGTTTGAAGTTGAGATACTCTCTTTTTTATTTCTCCATTTGGTTTGCGGAAAATGGGATTTTTTTTTGCAAATTCTTTTATTTTCTTTTTTTTTTGAATCCATCTCGTTTTATCTTTTAAGATCCCCAGTATTGTCCGTAGAAACGGAAACCTTTTTATTAAAGGTCTTATTAGACCTCTTATTCGAACTGAAAAAGGTTTCTTTTTCTCTTTTCTAATTCTTTTTTTGAGTTCTTCCAAAATGGGTGTAAAAAAACAAGGTTTTTTTATAGGACGACCAAAAGGTCTTGCCACTGCCCCTCCCCACATTGTTAAATAAAAAGAAGGTTCGTGTTTCTGTTTCCTTTTTCTTTTCTTTTTCCAATCTGCATTTCCTTTTTTCTCTTTCATCGGATCTCTATGACGGGATCGTAGCTTAGATCCGCGCCAAGGTTTTGGATAGAAAGGGGATAGGACCCTTATCTGAATACCTTCGATGAACCAGTCTTTCGGAAATTCTGTGTCTGATATTTCAACGCCAGTATAAGTGCATTTGATATGTATTTCTTTCTTCCAATCGATCCAATCCGCGGACCATTCGGGAGTTCGACAGAATAACATACGGACGAGATTTTTCGCTATTACTATTGAAGGCAATAGGATGTATTTTCTAAAATTCGACTGGGCTAGTACGGCGAGACCTCTTGATCCTTGCAGCGCCAGGACAAGCTCCCAAGATCCTTTTTTTAGCAGTTCTTCAAACTGCGCTTGTACACGTTCTATGGTTGTTTCTGATGCTTCAATTTCCTCTTCCTCCGAAAGATATCGCGTTTCTGTCGGTTCTTTATCTTTTTTTATCTCAGAATCCGAAGTTGAGACTTCGAATTTGGGACCTTTCCCCGCCCAAATACGAAAAATTTTTTTTATTCTTTTGATATTGGAGATGATTTTGGAGATATCAAAAGAAGCAAAAAGTATTCTTTCTGTTTTGCCCGAAAAAAGTGGAGACCGGGCGGTTAGTTGATACAGACTCAAAATAGCTGCTTTACGTCTTTGAATGGCCGTGGATCCCATGATTAGGCCCCTATCAAAATCCGGTTCTTTTGGGTACTGTAGTAGCGCTATCTCTTTCTCGGTTGGGTCGTCTAGTTCACCAGAACTACCGAAATCGGACTGAGTTTTGGTTTTCTGAGTCTCCTCCCTATAAACTACCAAGCGTTTGTATAGTCTTAAAAGAACCGGATAGTACTCTGACAGTTCGTACGCAAGTTCTGTCTCCTCCTCTTGAAAATCGAGACCCAAGTTGCGTGACCATCGAGGAACTTTTGTACCGATTTTTTGAGCCGCAATCTGCTGAGCCAACGTTTTACGTCTGTAAAACAACAATGAAGGAAGAAAACCCTCAACATCTACCTCTGGGGGCGTGCATCTCCTTACAACACTCAAAATTGGGAATTTCCTGTCATCGAAGCATCGTCGGGGGTATTTCTCGTGTAGCCTCACATATTCTGGGTCACCAGCAGCCCAGATAGTCGTAAGCAGAGGCATAAGTTGTTCCGCCTTCTTCCGTTTTTTGTACTGTGCGATCGCCAGGTCTCGTCCGCTGACTTTTTGACGATCTGGTCCGCTCAAAAGAGGATCATGTACGTTAGGCCAGTATTTTTGCTTAATCTCATTATCGTCCTCATCGTACTCGCACTCGTACATTCTGGTCCTTTTTTCGAGCACATCCGAAAGAAGGGCTCCCTTGCTTAGAGCTCTTATTCGATGTACTAATTCACGGCGCATTTTCTTCCTTTTTTTTCTGTTGATAAAAACCCAATCCCTCTTGGGTTTCCAAGAGGGATCGGAACCCCATAGTCTTAGTCTTTTTGGGTCTATTTGATTAGGCCAAAACGTGAGATTTCTCTGCATCCTTTTCCAAAGAGCTAACAAATCGGGTGGGTGTGTCAAAGATATTCTTCGTTTTCCATAACCTGGACGTATGCGAAAAAAATATTGTGACATTTCATCTATTACTGGTTTTTCAAAGTTATTATTTTTTATATATCGTAATGGACGATTCCATTGTTGATAGTCGAACAGAAGGTTTACTATTTGTTCTTCGAACCAAAAGAGGTAGTTTTTATTTATTTGCCGCGTTCGCTGCCATTTTTTGAATTCTAAGTTTTCTGGCACTCTCCTAGTCGAAGCAGGCAACGGTATTCTGCCTAAATAGTAGATATTGGTGATTAATAAGATAATAACAAAGAGTTGATCTTTAGATCTTAAAAACAACCCTGACACATAGTACTTACAAAGTAGAATGTACTTATTCTTCAGCCTAATAGAATTCATTTTCCGTCTCCAAATAGAATTCATTTTCCGTATCCAAAATAATACCAACCCAACCCATTTCATGAAGAAAATGTGACCAATTAACCAACCAACAAAACTACTTGTTACAAATAACATCTTGTTCTTGCATTGAAACATAGAAACGTTGACTAATCTGGCTAACGCTGAACTTGGTAAAAGGAATTGATTGACTAATTGAAAAATGAGATTATTCAAGAATACACGTCGAACGCTGAAATTCTGTATTGAATTTCTGTTTCTGTTAGTATACTCAAAAAATTGTATTTCTTCTTCCCAGAAGAAATGAAACAAAAGATACGGTAGAACCAGGACAGTTATTGTATGAGGTCTATCCAATGCTAAATACAGAGGCGCATAATAGATCGATATGAACATCATAAGTTGTCCCATAATAAACCCAGTTGTTGCTGATACCAACTTCTCGGTTCCTTCTTCTTCTTCCATAACCCGAGCTCGGAGAAGGAAGAGATAAGAGGGCCCTATGGAGAATGTGGTCAAAAATCCATAATAAAGTCCGACCACAACGACCGAATTGATTATTTTCATGCATAAGGATACCGGATTACCCAATAGAAAAGATTTTAAAATCATCGCAGACCCCCTTTTTTGTTTTTGATTTTCTAGTGCTATTGCATTACTATGCTATTTCTATATCGTTCAATTTCTATATATATATTTCTTTTTTCTTTTCTAGTGCTATTGTATTACTATGCTATTTCCATATCATTCAATTTCTCTCTATTATTATATATCTTCCCTTTTTTCATAGATAGAAACAGATAGACTAGTTTCTATATCATTCAATTTCTCTCTATTATTATATATCTTCCCTTTTTTCATAGATAGAAACAGATAGACTAGTTTCTATATCATTCAATTTCTCTCTATTATTATATATCTTCCCTTTTTTCATAGATAGAAACAGATAGACTAGATTCTATATCATTCAATTTCTATCTATTATTATATAATATCTTATCTTCCCTTTTTTCATAGATAGAAACAGATAGACTAGTTTCTATATCATTCAATTTCTATCTATTATTATATAATATCTTATCTTTTTTCATAGATAGAAACAGATAGACTAGATTCTATATCATTCAATTTCTATCTATTATTATATAATATCTTATCTTCCCTTTTTTCATAGATAGAAACAGATAGACTAGTTTCTATATCATTCAATTTCTATCTATTATTATATAATATCTTATCTTTTTTCATAGATAGAAACAGATAGACTAGATTCTATATCATTCAATTTCTATCTATTATTATATAATATCTTATCTTTTTTCATAGATAGAAACAGATAGACTAGTTTCTATATCATTCAATTTCTATCTATTATTATATAATATCTTATCTTTTTTCATAGATAGAAACAGATAGACTAGATTCTATATCATTCAATTTCTATCTATTATTATATAATATCTTATCTTTTTTCATAGATAGAAACAGATAGACTAGATTCTATATCATTCAATTTCTATCTATTATTATATAATATCTTATCTTCCCTTTTTTCATAGATAGAAACAGATAGACT